TTCTATTTTTTTCTTCCTTTCGAATCAAAATAGAAGAGTTGAGTAAATCAAAAACCCCAAGGAGGTTCATGGCCAAGAGGAAAGATGCGCGAGTAACGGTGATTTTGGAATGTACCGGTTGTATCCGAAACGGTGTTAAGAAGGTATCGACGGGCATTTCCAGATATATTACTCAAAAGAACCGGCACAACACGCCCAAGCGAGTAGAATTGAGAAAATTCTGTCCCTATTGTTACAAACATACGATTCATGGGGAAATAAAGAAATAGATCAAACTAAGTATGTCTTAGTCTTGAAAGGGTTAAAATGACAATTAAGAAATAGGATTTTCGGGAGAAGAAATAAACTAAACAAATAAACCATGGATAAATCCAAGCGACCTTTTCTTAAATCCAAGCGATCTTTTCGTAGGCGTTTGCCCCCGATTGAATCGGGGGATCGAATTGATTATAGAAATATGAATTTAATTAGTCGATTTATTAGTGAACAGGGAAAAATATTATCTAGACGAGTGAATAGATTGACCTTGAAACAACAACGATTAATTACGATTGCTATAAAACAAGCTCGTATTTTATCTTTGTTACCCTTTCTCAATAACGAGAAACAATTTGAAAGAACCGAGTCGACCGCTAGAACTACTCGTCTTAGAACTAAAAATAAATAGGCTCATTCTTTGTTCACTTGAATCAGAATTCCAATTCGAACTCAAATGCGGATTGGTTTTTTCTTCGACACAAATCCGAGAAGCCAGATTTGATTATCGTGTCGGTCGTAAGAAAAAAAAAAACGAATAGAAAAAGATTTTTTTTATTGAACGTGTTCATTCATTTTGACGACTTTAGCTTGTTTTCTCATAGTTCGACTCCGCCTTCCCGGAGTTCATTCTCCGGGCAACTCCATTTTAATTATTCCGGTGTATTCTTTCCAATCTACTTCTTTTCTGATTTCGTTGGAAATCATATAAAGACAATTTCTATTTGATATAGCTATTTGGGCCAGTATTTTACGATTAAGAAGCAATTGTTTCTTGTATAGATCATGTATAAATTTACTATAACTATAGGATACTCCCACTTCTCGAATTACTGCGTTTATCCGAGTGATCCACAAACGACGAAAATCTCTCTTTTGCTTATCCCCATCCCGATGAGCCGAAATCAAGGCTCTTATTTTCTGTTGAGTAATAGTTCGAGTCAGTCTTGAATGAGCCCCTCGAAAGCTTGATGCAAATAAACGAATTTTTGTTCTACGTCTCCGAGCTATATATCCGCGTTTAATTCTGGTCATTGAATAAATAAAACTTTGACGAATAACTAATGGATTTCTTTTCTTTCAGTTATTCTTTTGCGCGCCTTGGTCTATTAATAACCAAACGGATTTTTCCAATGTATAAAATACAAATTCCAACGGCTTTGGCTACTATAACCTTCCTGACCACGATTTTTACTGCGAAATACGAAAAAAAATCAGAAACTTTCTTTTGCTAGGTGTCAAAAATAGAGTCAATAAAAAAAAAAGAAATATAAAAAAAGGATAAAGAAATAGTGGGTTCCGCCGTTTCTATGGTTACTTCTTAAACGGTGAGGTCTTCTCTATACACCGGAGCCTTTACTTCATTTAATCAATGTTATTGGTAACTTGTATAGTTCACACTACACTCCTTGACTCTACCCATGAATTATCCAGTAACAAGTCTTGCACAATCAGACCCACCTATACAGTAACGGTATTTAATTATGAAAGTTAGCCGGGGTAGCTGACCCTCGTAGTCCGTTCTTGACCGAGCGAGAACTTCATTTTTTTGTTTTTTTTTTTTTGAATTTCAATAAGATTTCCTCCGCTTAATGGATAACCATTTGCTACCAATGGAGAATTGCTTCTCATTTGAAATTCAGGTGATTGGATTTGCACCAATGGAAACCATAAAATTTAGACACAATAGGGGGATCAATTTGCTTATGTTTTAGATAGTGAATGGAATTCCTTCTTTCATTCTATCCTATTTACTGGTACCGATCATTCATACTGGAAAGCGGTTTTCTTGCTTTTTTTATGCCAGCTCATGATCTAAACGAGTCGCACATACACCCTAGTACATGTTCCTCGACGCTGAGGACATCCCCCAAGAGCGGGGGATTTCGTGACATTTCGAATTGGCTGTCTTGTATTTCTAATAAGTTGTTTAATAGTCGGCATGTTGAATCATATACAAAATGGGCTGGTTTGGGTTGATCCTAACCGGATGATTATGAATTTTTTTATTTAATAGATATAGTAAACTCGGAGATAAAATCTCAAATCACGTATTTGCACAAAATCCATGTTTTTTTCATCCAACTGCTACAAGATCAACAATTCCATAAGCTTGGGCTTCTGTTGCTGACATAAAAACGTCTCTTTCCATGTCTTCAGATACAACCCATAACGGTTTGCCCGTCCTTTGTACATAAATCCTTGTGAGGGTTTCGCGTAGTTTCAGCAGTTCTTCCGCTTCCAGGATAAATTCTCCCGTTTGCGCTTCATAAAAAGAACTAGCAGGTTGATGGATCATTACCCTGATGATATGATAGAAGGGTTCTCCGTCTGGTATGATGAAAGGAACGGAAAAGAAAGATAAAAAATAATAGGAAAAAGATAGAATTGAACAACCGTACGGGCATCCTCTTTTGTGCATTGCATACGGCTCTACAATCAAATTGACCCTTACTTTCAAAGCTAAAAATGGAATCTATCAGACCCAGATGGGTAAATGATCAAATTGCCACCCTTTCTTTTTTTTGGAGGCGTTAAAAAGTACTATGATGGCTCCGTTGCTTTCTATTTGAAAATGGATTTTTTTGTCTTTGATTCAGCAATCCCAAAGTTTCTTTTTTGAATCCAATCTAAAAAGGAAAAATCTTGTTTTTTTTTATAATATAGATATAGATAAGATATTGTTAAGAGCCCTTCGGTGTAAAAACAAAAAGGTTTGTAACGCTGACTGAATTGGCTTCCCGATAGATAAGAGAAAATCGGAAACACCTTTTATTTCATACTATTCTCTCGATACATAATCGAATCTTTTGAAACAAAAAAACAATACAAAAATTTTTCATATCGAATTCGAAGTGCCATGCTATTATTACCATATATTCATATGGCGAAGGCATAGTTTTCTTTTTTCTCTCAAAAAAAACCTCATTGGCGCCAAGCGTGAGGGAATGCTAGACGTTTGGTAATTTCTCCTCCAACCAGGATAAAAGATCCCATTGACGCGGCTAATCCCATGCATATTGTATGGACCTCTGGTCGCACAAACTGCATAGTATCATAAATAGCTACTCCAGGTATTACCCACCCACCGGGAGAGTTTATAAACAAATAGAGATCTTTGGTATCATCCTCAATACTGAGATATACCATAAGACCAATAAGTTGATTCGAGATCTCGCTATCAACTTCTTGGCCTAAAAAAAGTAATCTTTCTCGATAAAGTCGGTTGAGTAGGGTAAAATTGTATTCCTTAGGAACCGTACATGCACCTTTTAATGCATACGGTTCAAAAAAAATTGCGAAAAAAAGAATCAATGTATAGATTCCAGTCCTCTTTCTTTTTTTCCTATTCTTTTTCATAGCAGGGTTTTTCGAACTTCTAACGAAAGGGCTTTTCTTATATTTTTCAATAACGACGAATTTTGACTTATCTTCTTTCTTCCTTAGAATAGAAAAAGGTCAATAAACTGATCGAATTCACTTTTCATTGATGTATTATTTCATCGAGATTCAATCCAAATCACGGTAGTATTTTCTTGTTCCTGAATGGGCCTCTTTCATCTTTTTAGGTTTATGCTCTACTCCGGGTAAAGATCCGCCCGATTTGGATTTGCACATATAAGACAAATCTTCTCATCACCCTTTCTTTTTGTTTTGTTATGACTTTAGAAATAACAAACAGGAATTATTTATGATACACGTAGTAATCATAGATATATTACCAATTGGGTTTTTTCTAAACGGAGCCTGGATACTTCATTTTTTTAGTCCAACCAAAGCCAACCATAATTTATTCTAATTGATAATAGTACTATGAATTCCCCCAAACAATGCATCTAATTGCACTTCACGCTCCAATTTTTTTGGATGATTCAATTTATCTCTCTTGGGCGAAACAGAGGATATCTCGATCGGGGGAGAGAACGGGGAAATCCCATATGACCCAATCTATCTGACAAGTCGCACTATACGTCAACCCAAGCTGCATCTTCCTCTCCAGGACTTCGGAAAGGTACTTTTGGAACACCAATAGGCATGAATTGAAAGAAAAAAGAACTAAATACTCTATTTCACTTTGATGTGGAAACGTAACAATATGTTTTTACTGTCTTTATAATATTGGCTTTATCATATTTATTTTATCCATAGATTAGAAAAATTCAGAAAGAAAGACAAAATCAATAAAAGAAAATTTTTGCGAATAAGTCTTCCTAATGCTAAATAAGGATGGACACATTTACTCATCGAAAATGGTATTAATCTCCCATTGCGTATTGGTACTTATCGAGTATAGAATAAATCTGTTTCTCGTTGGTCCTACGAACAAAATTCTTCCATTATTACGAACAGAATACAATAAAGCTTAACCCTTGTTAGGAAATAATCCACTGAACAAGGGCAGTCCATAGGATAGTCATAGTCTTATAGTCTTTTCCAATGCAATAAAGTTACGTAGTGTCTAGTTTTCTTTGATAAAGGGGTATTTTCTATGGGTTTGCCTTGGTATCGTGTTCATACTGTTGTATTGAATGATCCCGGCCGGTTGATTTCCGTTCATATAATGCATACAGCTCTGGTTGCTGGTTGGGCGGGCTCGATGGCTCTGTATGAATTAGCAGTTTTTGATCCTTCTGACCCTGTTCTTGATCCAATGTGGAGACAGGGTATGTTCGTTATACCCTTCATGACTCGTTTAGGAATAACCAATTCATGGGGAGGTTGGAGTATCACAGGAGGGACTGTAA